TGAATAGAAAATCGAATTTAATAATTTTAATGGTAAGGTAATTTAATTAAATGGATTAAATAGAATAAGAATAGAATTTAATAGTAATAGAATTTTCTAATTTTTAATTAGAATTTCTAATCGGAAAATACTAATAATAAATAAACAGAGAGCTCTTGTTCTTATTCGAAACGCCTCGTGATCTTTAACCAATTCTGCGCTTCAATATAATTACCAGGAGTAAGCGCTATAGCCTGTTTCCAATACTCAGCGGCTTGATCGAACCAAGCCTCCGCTATTTCAGAATCCCCCTGTCGAATGGCCTGTTCTCCCCGGTCGGAATAGGCGGGTCAATTCCTTCCCTTAGAACCGTACTTGAGAGTTTCCTACCTCATACGGCTCGGCAGTCAATTCTTTTGGTGTCCCATTTTTTTCCCCTACCATATATCCAATTGAATGAGATTTCTCATAGATCTATCGATTTGTCTCGGGTTAACCAAAAGAGGTTAATTACATAAGTTTCAAACTTTAATTTGGATTAAATTAATAATAAGTTTTATCTTTTCTCCCACCTTCAGAAAAAGAAACAGAAAAATAAAGTATAGGCGTTTCGGGACTATCTTTTTCTGAAAGGTAACTATCTCGGTTTCATATCATATAGAAATTTATATAGAATCCTTGAAAAAGACTTCTTCCTCATAAAAAAGACTTACTGTCTTTGGGATCTGATGCTACACCGCTGCTCAATAACTTAGGGGATCGGCTCTATTACATAAGTTGATTCCTAATTTTTATCTCATATCATGACATAAATAAGCAGTTCTTATTTATTGTATCGGCCCAAAACCTCGCTAATTGATCTTTACGGTGCTTCCTCTATCAATTAGATCCTTTATCCATAGAATAAAGTATCTAGGCATATATATTTCTTCATATTTCGACTTCTATGAAGTTTCTTTTTTTGTTACAGCTGATAAAAATCGTTTTTTGGACGATGCAATATGTAGAAAGCCTATTTTTTTTTTCTAGTATTTTATTTACTAGTTACTAGCGTATTTATTTACTAGCGTATTTGCTTTTTCTTTCCTTTTTTTATTTCTATAGTGGAGATAGTCGCACGTAATGACAGATCACAGCCATATTATTAAAAGCTTGTGGTAAGAACGGGTTTCGTTCTAGTGCTCGAAAATAATATTCTAAAGCTTTTGTATGTTCTCCGTTACTTGTGTGGATAAGGCCTATGTTATAGAGTATATAACTTCGATCATAGGGATCAATTTCTAGTCGCATAGCTTCATAATAATTCTGTAAGGCTTCCGCATAATTTCCTTCGGATTGAGCCGACATCCGTTACGGTCGTCATTCGATTCAAAGAATTCTCCGTTCCAAAACCGTACGTGAGATTTTCACCTCATACGGCTCCTCCTTTATGTGCATAATGAGAATAATCCATGGAATTAAAAAAAAGGTCGAAATCTTGTCATTATGGACTGAGCGGGGCTAATGTTTTTACAAGAAATCTCTAGCCAACCCTCTTGCAAAAGATCTTTTCTTAACATCAAGCGTGTTCGTACTAGATAAAAAAGTAAACTCCAACAATTTCTTTGTTCTCAACGCTCCTTAATTTCCAGGAATTAGTCACTTCAACAATCTTCGATGGTTATATGGGTATCCAAAGTACGAACAAGATGGATGTTTGTTGTCCCAACCATTTCTCTTAGTTCCGATCCCGATAAGGAAAGGGAATCCTTTCTAACAAAGTTTTCGTGTTGTTGATTCCTAGGTGTAGTGCTTCTTCCTCTATGCCGCCTATTGGTACTAGTGTAGTAGGGTTGACCCACAATACAGACCCATAGGTGTAACCTTTCGCTCAATACTCGAATCAACAATTGAAGCATCTGAGGTTGCATTAATCGGGGATACACGACAGAAGGAATTGCTTTATTTATAAACTTCACCTTCAACAAGCGTAGATTTCTTTTTTTTTTCAATAGTCTTTTTTTTTCTATTCTGAATCATGTGTCTTTTTCCTAAGACTGAGAGCGGTAAAGTAAATAAAGTAAAGTAAAAAAAAAATATAAATAGAAATATTAAATATATATAATAATAATCAAATCGCACCATCTCTGTAATAAGTAAATGCCTCTTTTTCTCCTGAAGTTGTCGGAATTATTCGTAATAAGATATTGGCTACGATCGAAAAGGTCTTATCAATAAAATTTCCATTTATCCGCGATCTAGGCATAGGTAGCAATCCATTCTATAACTCTTTTCATTACCCCTTCGTGAGAAAAAAAAAGGATCTCACAAACAGAGGAAGTGTACAGTACGAAATAACATAAAAGCAGACCCATTCCATTAAAAAAAGCTATAGCCCCTCTACTTTACTTCAATTTTTTTTTTGCAGGAATCAAGAAAAAAAAGAAATATTTGAATCCTATTTGATTTCATCCAAATTTATTAGTATAAGAATAAAGTATAAAAATAAAAAGAATTATTCCGAATTCTTATTTCATCGAAG